CATTAAGAACTTTTCATACCGGTGGCGTATTTACAGGGGGCACTGCAGAACATGTACGAGCCCTTTCTAATGGGAAAATAAAATTCAACGAGGATTTGGTTCATCCCACGCGCACACGTCACGGACATCCTGCTTTTCTATGTTCGATCGACTTGGATGTAATTATTGAGAGTGAAGCTATTATGCATAATGTGACTATTCCACCAAAAAGTTTTCTTTTAATTCAAAATAATCAATATGTCGAATCGGAACAAGTGATTGCTGAGATTCAGGCGGGAGCATACACTTTAAATTTTAAAGAGAGGGTTCGAAAACATATCTATTCTGATTCAGAGGGAGAAATGCACTGGAGTACTGATGTGTACCATGTACCCGAATTTACATATAGTAATGTACATCTCTTGCCAAAAACAAGTCATTTATGGATATTATCGGGAGGTTCATGCAGATCTAATGTAGTTGCTTTTTCACTCTACAGGGATCAAGATCAAATGAATATTCATTCTCTTTCTCTTTATGTCGAACGAAGGGAGATTTCTAGCCTCTCGCTCTCGGTGAATAATGATCAAGCGAGACCAAAATTGTTTCGTTCTGATTTTTCTGCTAAAAAAGAAGTTGGAATTCGTGAGATGTCTGATTATTCGGGATTTAATAGAATCATAGGTACTGGCCATTGGAATCTAATACACCCTGCAATTCTGCACGCAAATTCGGATTTATTGGCAAAAAGGCAAAGAAATCGATTTCTTATTCCATTCCACTCGATTCAAGAACAAGAGAAAGAGCTAATGCCCCATTCAGGTATCTCGATTGAAATACCCATAGGGGGTATTTTCCGTCGAAATAGTATTCTTGCTTATTTCGACGATCCTCGATACAGACGAAAGAGTTCCGGAATTAATAAATATGGGACTCTGGGAGCGCATTCAATCGTCAAAAAAGAGGACTTGATTGAGTATCGAGGACTCAAAAAAATTAAGAAAAAATACCAAATGGAAATAGATCGCCTTTTTTTCATTCCCGAGGAAGTGCATATTTTTCCCGAATCTTCTTACCTAATGGTACGGAATAATAGTATCATTGGAGCAGATACACGAATCACTTTAAATAGAAGAAGCCGAGTGGGCGGATTGGTCCGAATGGAGAGAAAAAAAGGGGAGATTGAACTAAAAATATTTTCGGGAGATATCCATTTTCCCGGAGAGATAGATAAGATATCCCGACACAGTGGTATCTTGATACCGCCAGACAGGGAAAAAAAAGAACTTAAGGAGACCACTAAGGAATCAAAAAAATTGAAAAAATGGATCTATGTTCAACGGATCACACCTACCAAAAAAAAGTATTTTGTTTTGGTTCGACCCGTAGTCACATATGAAATAGCGGACGGTATAAATTTAGCAACACTCTTCCCCCAGGATCCCCTGCGGGAAAAGGATAATATGCAATTTCGAGTTGTCAATTATGTCCTTTATGGGAACGGCAAAACTGCTCGGGGAATTCCTGCTACAAGTATTCAATTAGTTCGGACGTGTTTAGTGTTGAATTGGGACCAAGACAAAAAAAGTTCTTCTGTCGAAGAGGTTTGTGCTTCCTTTGTTGAAGTACGTACAAATGGTCTGCTGCGCGATTTCTTAAGAATCAACTTAGTAAAATCCCAAATTTTATATATCAGAAAAAGGAATCATCCGTCAGGTTCAGGATTGATCTCCGATAATGGTTCTGTTCGCACCAATAGCAATCCGTTTTATTCCGTTTTTGGCAAGGCGGGGGTTGGACAATCACTTAGCCAAAATCAAGGAACTATTCGTACGTTGTTGAATAGAAATAAGGAATGCCAATCTTTGATAATTTTGTCATCATCTAATTATTTTCGGATGGGTCCATTGAACGATGTAAAATATCCCAATGTGATAAAACAATCAATTACAATTCAAAAGGATTCTCTAACTCCAATTAGGAATTCGTTGGGACCTTTAGGAACAGTCCTTCAAATTGCAAATTTTTATTCATTTTACTATTTAAAAACTCATAATCATCACTCGGTAACTAAATATTTGAAACTTGACAATTTTAAACAGCCTTGTCAAGTACTTAACTATTATTTAATGGATGAAAAGGGGGAAATTTATAATCCTGATACAGACAGTAAGATCATTTTGAATCCATTTAATTTGAATTGGTATTTTCTCCATCATAATTATTGTGAGGAAATGTCCCCGATAATTAATCTTGGGCAGTTTCTTTGTGAAAATGTATGTATAACCAAAAATGGACCACACCTAAAATCGGGTCAAGTTTTAATTGTTAAAGTTAACTCTGTAATAATACGATCAGCTAAGCCTTATTTGGCTACCCCTGGAGCAACGGTTCATGGGCATTATGGGGAAATCTTTTACGAAGGGGATCCATTAGTTACATTTATATATGAAAAATCGAGATCCGGTGATATAACGCAGGGTCTTCCAAAAGTAGAACAGGTGTTAGAAGTGCGTTCGCTTGATTCAATATCGATGAACCTAGAAAAGAGAGTTGAGGGTTGGAACGGGCGTATAACAAGAATTCTTGGGATTCCTTGGGGATTCTTGATTGGTGCTGAGCTAACTATAGTGCAAAGTCGTATCTCTTTGGTTAATAAGATCCAAAGGGTTTATCGATCGCAGGGGGTACAGATCCATAATAGGCATATAGAAATTATTGTACGTCAAATAACATCAAAAGTCTTGGTTTCAGAAGATGGAATGTCTAATATTTTTTTACCCGGCGAACTGATTGGATTGTTACGAGCGGAACGAACGGGGCGCGCTTTGGAAGAAGTGATCTGTTATCGAGCTATCTTATTGGGAATAACGAGAGCATCTCTGAATACTCAAAGTTTTATATCCGAAGCAAGTTTTCAAGAAACCACACGCGTTTTAGCAAAAGCAGCTCTCCGAGGTCGTATCGATTGGTTGAAAGGACTGAAGGAAAACGTTGTTCTGGGGGGGATAATACCCGTTGGTACCGGATTCAAAGGATTAGTGCACTGTTCAAGGCAGCATAACACCATTCTTTTGGAAAGACAAAAACAAACAGGGAATTTTTTCGGGGGGGAAATGAGAGATATTTTCTTACACCACAGACAATTATTTGACTCTTGCATTTCAACGACTTTCCATGATACATCAGAGTAATTGCTTAGAGGGTTTAATGAGTCCTAGGAGTGTATTCTTTTAACTATTTGTGATCGTTTTATTTCTTAATGGTAAGAAAAAAAGGATAATAATGAATAGAAAGTAATGAAGGGCCTGGGTCGTGTATCAACGGTCAATCTCTGGTAGAGAGAAGGTTCCCTCGGAACAATTATTTATTTCAGGGCGCCTCGTCTCTTAAAAAAAAAAGAGGAAGTGGGTGAGAAATGGCAAGAAGATATTGGAACATCCATTTGGAAGAGATGATGGAAGCAGGAATTCATTTTGGTCATGGTACTCGGAAATGGAATCCTAGAATGGCACCTTATATATCTGCAAAACACAAAGGTATTCATATTACAAATCTTACTCGAACTGCTCGTTTTTTATCAGAAGCTTGTGATTTAGTTTTTGATGCAGCAAGTAGGGGAAAACTATTCTTAATTGTTGGTACTAAAAATAAAGCTGCTGATTCAGTGGCCCGAGCTGCACTAAAGGCTCGGTGTCATTATGTTAATAAAAAATGGCTCGGTGGTATGTTAACGAATTGGTCCACTACAGAAACGAGACTTCACAAGTTCAGGGATTTGAGAACGGAACAAAAAAGGGGGAGACTTGACAGTCTTCCCAAAAGGGATGCCGCTATTTTGAAAAGACAATTATCACGCCTGCAAACGTATCTGGGCGGGATTAAATATATGACGAGGGTACCCGATATTGTAATCATCATTGATCAGCACGAAGAATATAGGGCTCTTCGAGAATGTATCACTTTGGGAATTCCAACAATTTGTTTAATCGATACAAATTGTGACCCCGATCTCGCAGATATTTCCATTCCAGCAAACGATGATGCTATAGCTTCAATCCGACTAATTCTTAACAAATTAGTATTCGCAATTTGTGAGGGTCGCTCTAGCTATATACAAAATCGTTGATTAATAATAAGACAAATAAATTATTTTGGTAACTCCATGGATTTTATGTAATTAGCAGATATTCAAAATATACAATTCAAGTAGACAAGTCGAAAAGAAGATGGTTGAATCAAAATAATTCCTTTTAAATTTCTATTTCGGTCAGAGGGCAATATGAATGTTCTATCATGTTCCATCAACACACTAAAGGGGTTATACGATATATCCGGCGTGGAAGTAGGCCAACATTTCTATTGGCAAATAGGCGGGTTCCAAGTCCATGCCCAAGTACTTATTACTTCTTGGGTTGTAATTGCTATCTTATTAGGTTCAGCCTTTATAGCCGTTCGGAATCCACAAACCGTTCCGACTGCCAGTCAAAATTTCTTCGAATATGTCCTTGAATTCATTCGAGACGTGAGCAAAACTCAGATTGGAGAAGAATATGGCCCGTGGGTTCCCTTTATTGGAACTATGTTTCTTTTTATTTTTGTTTCGAATTGGTCAGGTGCTCTTTTACCTTGGAAAATCATAGAGTTACCTCATGGGGAGTTAGCCGCACCCACGAATGATATAAATACTACCGTTGCTTTAGCTTTGCTCACGTCAATAGCATACTTCTATGCAGGTCTTTCCAAAAAGGGATTAGGTTATTTCAGTAAATACATTCAACCGACTCCAATTCTTTTACCCATTAACATTTTAGAAGATTTCACAAAACCCTTATCACTTAGTTTTCGACTTTTCGGGAATATATTAGCCGATGAATTAGTAGTCGTTGTTCTTGTTTCTTTAGTCCCTTTAGTGGTTCCTATACCTGTTATGTTCCTTGGATTATTTACAAGCGGTATTCAAGCTCTTATTTTTGCAACTTTAGCTGCGGCTTATATAGGCGAATCTATGGAGGGACATCATTGACTCGTTTTTGAAATTGTCTTTTTTTTTTTGTAGCTTCGAACAAGGCAATCTATGCGTAACTCAAGATAATCGACTTAGGAAACATACATATACAAACCTAAATCGACAAATACAGAATATACGACCAAGAGTCGTATAAACAAAAATTACGATATTGGGGAATTTTAGGAAAAAGATCCTTTTGATCTCTTTCCTAAAATCCCTCTTTGTCCTTATTATATCATACCCCCACCAACTAATATTCTCTTTATATTGTTTTGTTCATTTTTGTTCATTCAATTCCAATAGCAAATAGCAATGAATAAAAATTCTTATAGTATAACAATACCAGGCAGGTGATTAAAAAAAAGAAAAGAACAATGCTTTCTAATTTCTAAAACGATTCTCCTTTTAGTTGATTTTAGTCAATTCTTCAATTCAACGATTGAAAAAAAAAAGAAAATATAATAAATAAGAAATTGCATGGCCGTACCTCAATCAAATACTTATATTTAGTTCTATTCAATGATTCGCCCCAATGAATTTGTCTATGTTAGATAATGATAAATAAAAGGAATAGAAAAAATTCTAAAAAATGAAAGTCATAAAAAACGGGGTGATTTGGCGAGGGGGCATATTTAGGTATATGGAATCAAATGCCAACTCTTGTGGATTTCTTGAAAAGGGGTTCTAGAATACGATTGACTTTAAGAGACGAATAGTACTTTGAATCTAAGATATGAATAGTTGGTTTACGTTATGGAAGAAAGACATGTATATGGGATATTAGATATTGCTAGTTATATATGAACTAAAGATATATCTAATCTGCCCTACTCTTGTGACTATTGTGAATTTCGATAAGGATTCCAATAGAAATTGTTTGATTTCGTCTTTGCTTTGACTGGGAATTGCATCAATAAAAAAAAGAGATTAAATAAAGAAAACGAACGAATAATTCAAAAAAGGGTCCCGAAAAAAGAAATGAAAGAATAAAAGTAAAAGTTGTATGGATTCGCAAAAATCCTGTGTTGTGCTCGCGGATCGGAACTAAAAAAGAGATATCAAAATAGTTTTGATGGTTCAATAATAATATTATTATTACTCCAATTCGGAGTTCTTAGTTACTTCGGCTGGGTGAATCCTAGTGACGGAATAATTAAGTCATAATTCATTGGACGATTGTATCATTAACGATTTCTTTAGTTTTTCTTTATTTTAGTGCGAGGAACTTATCATGAATCCACTGATTTCTGCCGCTTCCGTTATTGCCGCTGGGTTGGCTGTTGGGCTTGCTTCTATTGGACCTGGAGTTGGTCAAGGTACTGCTGCGGGCCAAGCAGTAGAGGGGATTGCGAGACAACCCGAGGCGGAGGGAAAAATACGAGGTACTTTATTGCTTAGTCTGGCTTTTATGGAAGCTTTAACAATTTATGGACTGGTTGTAGCATTAGCGCTTTTATTTGCGAATCCTTTTGTTTAATCCTATAAATAGGAAAGGGGATTGACTTCTTTTTTTTTTTTTTTAGTCTATCTAAAAGAGGAGATCATATGAAAAATGTAACCGATTCTTTCCTTTCTTTGGTTCACTGGCCATTCGCCGGGAGTTTCGGGTTTAATACCAATATTTTAGCAACAAATCCAATAAATCTAAGTGTAGTGATTGGTGTATTGATCTTTTTTGGAAAGGGAGTGTGTGCGAGTTGTTTATTTCAAGAATAAGTTGGACCCAACCAGCTGCACTTTTTTTTTTTCGTTATTGTTATAAATAAGGACCAAAGGGAAAAGGGTGCATGATTCCGCGAATTACTTCTGAATCAATTTCAAATCATATTTAAGAACCATAGCATTTCGTTATTTGTTGGTAAATCTATTTTGATTCTCTATGAAACAAACCAATAATGTGGGACCATTAACATGGTTAAAGCTAAAGTTTGAAGTCCAGACAAAGCACCGTACTCTTTCTACTACTATGTTTTACTATAGAATAGAAATGTTTTCAAAATGAATAATTAATAATAAAAATTGGAATTTTTTTTTTCGATATAAAACACTCATGTTGATAAAAAGATTTGAGCCTTTTAGCGGTATTGGAAATTTGATTGGAAAATATTGGAAAAATTGGTATTTCAAACAACCCCTTTTTGTGCTGAATCGATGGCCTATGTATAAAGTAAGAAGAATTCTTTGGATTTGAATAAAAAAAGAAACAACTTTGCTGACAATTATCTATTTTGATTCGGTCAGAAGAGTCCTCCAAAATTCCGGTCTTGGATTAGGATCAGCCGTAAGATTCATTTTTGAATATGAATAGAGAAGAGGGAGAGGATAGGCTCATTCCATTAAAAAAGATATGGGAATCCCCCCATACATAAGTAGTTGATGTAATTGAGTGTGAGAGCCAAATGAATCGAAAAATTCATGTTTGGTTCGGGAAGGGATCATGGAAATTTTGGGATGAATGGAAAAATAATCTACTTTCATTAAGTGATTTATTAGATAATCGCAAACTGAGG